ATAGTTTTAAGAAGGTATTAAACACGTATGCAGATAGCTATAATATCCAACTTCTCTTTTATTGCCGATTCTAGTCGGGACAGCACGAGTCGTGTTCTATCAAAAGATAATTTGTATTTACTGCAAAATTGAAGTGAAGTAGGATAATTTTATGATAATTCCCTACCAACAACATATCTAAAAATAGATATATGGGTAACAATTTATGTTCTGGGGTTTACATATACTCATATGTTTTGTTATAATTGAAATTGATAAGGACTTTTTTTTTTGAAAAAATAAATACTGATTAGTTCAGTCTCAATTTGTATTTTCTTATGTCATTAGGAAAACACAATTTTTAGATTTAAATCCCAGAATCATTCATGAATTCGAAGTAAGCAGTCAATAGTTAATGGTTCCAATTTGTCGACTCAAAATACAATACACATTTGCATTTGATTTTTCAATAGAAAAAAGCGAGAGCATGTTTTTCGCATTGTGTATTTTCAGATACTATCCAATCAACCAAAGGGATGGCTCAAATCCAATAAAAAAAGTTTTTCTTTTAGGAAAAGAAAGGATTAAGGAAAACAGGAGTCAAAATGCGAGTACAATAAAAATTCAGTAATCCAGTAAAATTTTAATCTCTTTTGTATCAGTTTGGCGGCATGGCCGAGTGGTAAGGCGGGGGACTGCAAATCCTTTTTCCCCAGTTCAAATCCGGGTGTCGCCTGATCAACATCAACAAAAAACTCGAAATTCTGGCTGATATAACTCGCAGAATTCTTCCCCGGTAGAAGCATAGGAAACATACCATTGAGACTTTTTTTGTTTGATTCTAAGCATGTAGTCTCAAGGTTTTCTAAAAGAAAAAATTGTGAATCCGCGTTCGTATCTAGGATTCATTTAATCTACTGGTAGGGGGCTATCTCTATTACTAAGGGAGTGTCTAACGACTAGATCTTGACTCAGATTTTAGCTCCTGAGAGAAAATTAATAGTTTTGGGAGGGGACGGAAGTTCTTTATATACGACAGACTCGTGATACTCTCGGGGTATTCGGGTATCCAACCAAGATTGGATGAATAATTTACTTTGATAGATATAGAACGGGGAAAAAAAGAAATTCTTTCTTTTTTTGACAACCCCTAGTCAAGCCCCCTCTTTCACAACGATAATAGGGGGGGTACGGATTAGATCGACTGAGTAAATAGAGGTTTAGAATAGATAATCATTTCTCTTTTTGAGAGAATTTTCCCCTTCTGTTTTGACTTAGAAGGTAAAAAAAGAAATAGGCCCTTATTATTTATTCTTATTCCTACATGTTCCCCATTCCCTTGGGATATTAATACGTATTTTGTTTGTGTTTAATCTTTCCTGATTCAAAATCAGAATCGATTTATTAGGTTGGTTTCTCAATAGTGTTTGGTCAGAATCCCTTTTTGAATCTGCACCGCGGATTCCACTATTATTAATGAGGAATAATTCTTTCGTATTTATAGAGATAGGGGACATAATTCACATGGATATAGTAAGTCTCGCGTGGGCTGCTTTAATGCTAGTCTTTACATTTTCCCTTTCACTCGTAGTGTGGGGAAGAAGTGGGTTCTAGAAGTACTACTAATTGAGGTCAGGAATCAAACCGTATCAATTGTTTTATAAGCTCGTTCTGCAACGCATTTTGAACTATTTCAATCAATTTGAACTATTTCAATCAATGGGAATTGACTCCTACGATCTTTATAAATGCATATTGAGGAAGACCGGACGTACCTTTTTTTATTTCTTTGCTGTTCAAAGAGAAAGGCATTTTGTCAAGTGTATGCGCACTTTCTAGGAGAAATGATATAGAGATAGTGGTTGTCTAACGACAGTTTGGTTTCTAATTTTAGAAAAGCTATTTATGTTTTATCGACTTACACGGTTCGGGCGTTAAAAATAAGTAAGAGGAAACCTTACTTTAATTAGTAATTAGTGAAAGGAAAGGAATTTAGAATTCCTAAAATAAGAATTATTTCAGATTGATCTGAACAAATAGATGTAGCAAATTGGGTGTTATGTCAACTACATATATTGTATGGAATTAATATACACCTATATGAAGAGAATATTCTAGATTGATCTATAGAAACTTAAACCTTTAATCTTTATTTTAGATTACACCTTTAGAGACTAAAGTATGGTAGAAAGATTCATCTATTTTACCATACTACCTATCTCTTCTCTTAGAATACTGCCACTTCTAATTATAATCCCCTGAGTTCGTTTAAGTTTAAGTTAAGACGTGAAATTGGAATCTTTTTCATTTGATTTCGTCAATTCACTTTTTGATAAGAACTCAGAAGGAAAGTTTCATTCAAATGAATTAATCATTTTGACTGACTGTTTTTACGTAAATGATAAGTAGAAAAGCAGTAGGAACTAGAATGAATAGTGCAGTAGCAATAAATGCAAGAATATTTACTTCCATAATCTTATCGGTTTTGTTACTTCGCAATAATTCGGGATTTAATCCCCTAGAAATGAGAAATCTTTCGTCTTGTAGTAAATTCAATGAATTAATTACCTCTCGATGATCTTGAATCGGATCAATATCATTAATATTGATATCTGATCTATCAAATCAACCCGCCGCCGCGACTTAAATAGTATAACATAATAAGGTCTTTTATCCATACCGAATCACAATTTTGATTCCTGACCCAATCAATCCAAAATTCTTTTCTCTATCAGCCGTTTATTTGTTTTTTTCTATAACACCGCCTCCCTTGGACCTTGGATAATCTATGATAAAGGATCATCAGGATTGCCTTTAGATTTACTTTTTGCATCGAGTAATTGCATAGTTACAAGTTAAAAACCTAAACACTAAAAACGAAATGGAAAAAATAGGAAATAAAAAAGAAATAAAGACTCCTTTTTGCTTTGGGTATACCCCCGACACCCTTTAACTAGTTCTTACTAGTTCATAGAAAGAGAAAAATGAATTGATTTATTGGATATTGGATCCGTCGGGACTGGCGGGGCTCGAACCCGCAGCTTCCACCTTGACAGGGCGGTGCTCTGACCAATTGAACTACAATCCCCGGGAAGTTAAGGGATCTAGCAGAAAGTTTGATTCTTTTTTTTTCTTCGTATGGGATATTTCTGAAGGACAAGGGAGGGTTATACCATCTCGTGGTGGATTGGCTAATTATTGGGCCGAGCTGGATTTGAACCAGCGTAGACATATTGCCAACGAATTTACAGTCCGTCCCCATTAACCGCTCGGGCATCGACCCAGGAAGAATCAATTTTAGGTTTATTGGTAATCTCCGATTACCTTCCTTTCGCAGTACCCTACCCCCAGGGGAATTCGAATCCCCGCTGCCTCCTTGAAAGAGAGATGTCCTAAACCACTAGACGATGGGGGCTAACTTGCCCAACTGCCTTCCTACTATGATCATAGTATGATCAGTTTTTTGAAATTGTCAATATAATGGAATGGTATGATTAGATCCTAGGGATCTTTCCGTTTTTCCGAACTGTATAGAATTTTTGGATTCGTCATTCATATTCATGAATCGTTCATTAGAATAGACATTCTATACAATTCTCTATATAACTCGAATAAAATAAATCTAGAAAGCGAGAGCCAGAAGTTATCGAAAATTTTCTCTAAGATTTGAGTTCAAGGGGATAGGTAGAATCTCTTCATCACCTCATTCGCTGAAATATCTTGAAATTTATTTTAGGTCGAATTGGTACGTGTACATGTATGTTATGTATCAATCGAGTTACTTTTGCTTTGTATAGGGATCAGAGCAATAAAAAAAAAAGAAAATAAGGGTAGGTCTTGAATCATCTTACCCTCGATGCGCTAGGCAAATGCATTTGATTATTCAAAAATCAGCCACTAACTAATACGACTCTACTACATATACTTAATATATATATAATAATATATATGTCCATATAGAGAGTTTCTCTATCTAGTAAACCATTCGGGAATTAAATAAAAGAAGCCCCTTTAACTCAGTGGTAGAGTAACGCCATGGTAAGGCGTAAGTCATCGGTTCAAATCCGATAAGGGGCTTTTATGAAAAAAAAAGAAAAGTAGCTTTCCGTCTTAAGAGATAAGATTCAAAATATTCGAAGTGTCTTTTTTGCTTTGACTCACGGGTCTGGAGTGTTCGATTTTTAGATATAACAAAGAAGACACTCAACGAAAATAAATTAATAAAATATCAAATTATGTATATGGAATTAGAATAGTTTAGTATACATAGAAATTAGAACAATCTCGAAATATCTTTCTTTTTCTTAATCTCACGAACAAGATCTAAGAATAACATTATTTCATATTTAATCGAAAAGTAGTGGGGGTAGGTCCAGAGGATCGGTTAGTCATGAGAAGGGAGGTCGCTTGTTCCTTGAAAAGTTCTTTCAAAAGATTCATATATCTGATTGATGAGTCATAAGAAGACAATTCACTTTAGTCAAAAAGTCAAAAAGAATAATCAAATTGAGTTCATTGATTTCCCCAGGTGAGTTTAGGGGGCAATAAAGGATTTTTCTCTTCGAAACCCGTTGGAAGGGGGCAGTGCAAGAGAAATCATAGAGAAATGATCGAATCTTCAGACGCTCCGAAAATACTATCAGGTGCTCGAAAATGGGTGAAATAGTTAAATAGGAGGATCACTATGACTATAGCCCTTGGTAAATTTACCAAAGACGAAAATGGTTTATTTGATACTATGGATGACTGGTTGCGGCGAGACCGTTTCGTTTTTGTAGGCTGGTCCGGCCTATTGCTCTTTCCTTGTGCTTATTTCGCTTTAGGGGGTTGGTTCACAGGTACAACCTTTGTAACTTCATGGTATACTCATGGATTGGCTAGTTCCTATTTGGAAGGCTGTAATTTCTTAACGGCCGCAGTTTCTACTCCTGCTAATAGTTTAGCACATTCTTTATTGGGGTCCTGAAGCACAAGGAGATTTTACCCGTTGGTGTCAATTAGGCGGTCTGTGGACTCTGCATGGTGCTTTCGGATTAATAGGTTTTATGTTACGTCAATTTGAGCTTGCTCGATCCGTTCAATTACGACCTTATAATGCAATCGCATTCTCTGGCCCAATCGCCGTTTTTGTTTCTGTATTCCTGATTTATCCACTAAGGCAGTCTGGTTCTTTGCACCTAGTTTTGGTGTAACAGCTATATTTTGATTCATCCTCTTTTTTCAAGGATTTCATAATTGGACACTAAACCCATTTCATATGATGGGAGTTGCCGGTGTATTGGGGGCTGCTTTGCTATGCGCTATTCATGGTGCTACCGTAGAAAATACTTTCTTTGAAGATGGTGATGGTGCAAATATATTCCGTGCTTTTAACCCAACTCAAGCTGAAGAAACTTATTCCATGGTCACCGCTAACCGCTTTTGGTCCCAAATCTTTGGGGTTGCTTTTTCCAATAAACGTTGGTTACATTTCTTTATGTTATTTGTACCAGTAACCGGTTTATGGATGAGTGCTCTTGGGGTAGTCGGTTTGGCCCTGAACTTACGTGCATATGACTTCGTTTCTCAGGAAATTCGCGCAGCGGAAGATCCGGAATTTGAGACTTTCTACACCAAAAATATTCTATTAAACGAAGGTATTCGTGCTTGGATGGCGACTCAAGATCAGCCTCATGAAAACCTTTTTATAGGAGGTTCTACCATGTGGAAACGCTCTTTAATGGAACTTTAGCTGTAGCTGGTCGTGACCAAGAAACCACCGGTTTTGCTTGGTGGGCCGGAAATGCTCGCCTTATTAATTTATCTGGTAAATTACTAGGAGCTCACGTAGCTCATGCTGGGTTAATCGTATTCTGGGCTGGAGCAATGAACCTATTTGAAGTGGCTTGTACCAGAGAAGCCGATGTATGAACAAGGATTAATTTTACTTCCCCATCTAACTACTCTAGGTTGGGGAGTAGGGAAGTTATAGATACCTTTCTATACTTTGTATCTGGAGTACTTCATTTAATTTCCTCTGCAGTATTGGGCTTTGGCGGTATTTATCATGCACTTCTGGGACCCGAGACATTGGAAGAATCTTTTCCATTCTTCAGTTATGTATGGAAAGATAGAAATAAAATGACCACAATTTTGGGTATTCACTTAATCTTGTTGGGTCTAGGTGCTTTTCTTCTAGTCTTCAAGGCTCTTTATTTTGGGGGCGTATATGATACTTGGGCTCCGGGAGGGGGAGATGTAAGAAAAATGACCAACTTGACCCTTAGTCCAAGTATTATATTTGGTTATTTACTAAAATCCCCCTTCGGAGGGGAGGGGTGGATTGTTAGTGTGGACGATTTAGAAGATATAATAGGAGGACATGTATGGTTAGGTTCCATTTGTATACTTGGCGGAATCTGGCATATCTTAACTAAACCCTTCGCGTGGGCTCGACGTGCCCTTGTATGGTCTGGGGAGGCTTACTTATCTTATAGTTTAGGGGCTTTATCCGTCTTTGGTTTCATTACTTGTTGTTTTGTCTGGTTCAATAATACCGCTTATCCTAGCGAATTTTACAGACCTACTGGTCCAGAAGCTTCTCAGGCGCAAGCATTTACTTTTCTCGTTAGAGACCAACATCTGGGGGCTAATGTAGGATCCCCCCTACTGGTTTAGGTAAATATCTAATGCGTTCCCCCACCGGAGAAGTCATTTTTGGGGGCGAAACTATGCGTTTTTGGGATCTGCGCGCTCCTTGGTTAGAACCTCTTAGAGGTCCAAATGGGTTGGACTTGAGTAGGTTGAAAAAAGACATACAACCTTGGCAAGAACGGGGTTCCGCAGAATATATGACTCATGCTCCTTTAAGTTCTTTAAATTCTGTGGGTGGCATAGCTACCTCTCATTTTGTTCTAGGATTCTTCTTCTTCGTAGGTCATTTGTGGCATGCGGGAAGAGCTCGTGCGGCTGCAGCAGGATTTGAAAAAGGAATTGATCGTGATTTTGAACCTGTTCTTTCCATGACCCCTCTTAATTGAGATGAGACAGGAGATCCAATTCTTGAATTGAAGCTAGCTAGGAAGCACTTTGATTCCATCATCCATATTGGGATCCAGTTATACTTAAAAAGTCTTCTTTTTTTTTTTCAATTCATTTCTATCTAATATATTTTTCTATTTTTCTGGCTTGGCTAGGCGGGATAGCCGAGTCATTCCCCTTTCTTTATGATACCGATTCGGGAAAAATCAATAGAAAAAATTCTATTCTCTATTCAATGATCAAAAAAAGGAGAGAGAGGGATTCGAACCCTCGATAGTTCTTTGTTCAAAACTATACCGGTTTTCAAGACCGGGGCTATCAACCACTCAGCCATCTCTCCACAAGACCTTTTTTGATTTTATTCCTCCGAATAGAACATAGCCATAGGGGGGGGTGGATACCCCTAACTATCGGTAGAAAGATTTCAGGTGTGAATCTACCGATCTATCTATACCTTATATAGAATCCAGCATTCCCGTTTGTGAAATCAAAAAAGCCATC